TTCTGTTTACTGAATCACATGAAATTTTATCCAACTCCATATTTGGAATGAAATGTATGAACTACGTTTGAACGGAGGAATAAAGAGAATTTTCTACTTAAATTGGAAGTTGCAACAGATCAAAATGGAAAGGAATTGATAAAACAGTCCTAGAAACAGAATTCTGTCACTTAGACTTATTAAAGTTAAAGTCATAAGGTTTTGTATATAATAGCAAAACAAAAAGGATTTCAATTATACCATTATTATGATATTACATATTCGAATTTGAGAAAAATAAAAGGATTCGGTATTTGGGAGATAAATACAAAGACAGAAAAATCAGAAACAACATAGGATCCATTTTTTTAGCACTTAACCGTCTTTATGTTAGAGATTTCGTTATTCAAAAAAAAAACAATTCGCAGAGAAGAGAAATATTTCTACTTTACTTTACTGATTTTTGAATAGAATATGATTTGAAGTGTATAAGAAGGGTTGCACTTATTAAACACGTATGCGGATAGCTATAATATCCGACTTCTCTTTTATTGCTGGTTCTATTCGGGACAGTCCGGGTCGTGTTCTATCAAAAGAGAATTTCTATTTAATGCAAAATTGAAGTGAAGTAGGATAATTTTATGATAATTACCTATAGACAATATATCTAAATAATAGATATCTGTGTAACAATTTATGTTCTGGGGTTTACATATACTGATATGTTTTGTTATAATTGAAATTGAGAAGGATTTTTTGATTGAAAAAATAAATACTGATTAGTTCTGTCTCAATTTGTATTTTCTTATGTCATTAGGAAAACACAATTTGTGATTCAAATCCCAGAATCGTCATTAATTCGAACTAAGCAGTCAATAGTTAATGGTTCAAGTTTGTCGGCTGAAAATCCACATTTGATTTCTCAATAGAAAAGCCAGAGAATGTTTTTAGCATTGTGGATTTTCCAATACTATACAATCAATCGAAGGGATGGATAAAAACAATCAATCGAAGGGATGGATAAAATCCAAAAAGGGTCTTTCTTTTAGGAAAAGGATTAAGGAAAACAGGAGTCAAAATCCAAGTACAATAAAACTTCAGCAATCTGGGAAAATTTTCATCTATTTTGTATTATTTTGGCGGCATGGCCGAGTGGTAAGGCGGGGGACTGCAAATCCTTTTTCCCCAGTTCAAATCCGGGTGTCGCCTGATCAACAAAAAAACTCGAAATCTCTTCTTCTCTTCGGTTCCACTTATAGAACTCGCAGAATTCTTCCCCGTTAGAAGCAGAGGAAACAGACTGTTAATGCTTTGTTGATTCTAAGCATGTGGTCTGAGGGTTTTCTAAACAAAAAGAGTGTGAATGCTCCTTCGCATCTAGGATTCAAGGAAATATTCGAATCTACTGGTAGAGGGTCTATCAAGACTTCACGATTCCCTTCTATTACTAAGGGAGTGTTTAATGACTGGATCTTGAATCAGATTGTGGAGCCTGAATAGGAAATCTGATTCAATTAAGAGTTTTGGAAGGAGGTGCAATATACGACGGACTCGCGAGAATCTCCGAGTGCTCAGGTATCCAACCAATATTAGATTGGATTGATAATTTACTTTTATAGAAAAAGGGGCAAACAGAAAGAATTTCTTTGCGGCAACCCCTAGACAAGCCCCCTCTTTCAGAGCGATAATGGGGAAGGAGGGTAGCGGATCAAATGGGGAAATAGAGGTCTGTAATAGATAGAGATTTCTGGTTTTTCGTGATTTCTCCCTTGTCTGTTTTTACTTACTAAGGTCAACAAAACAAAAAAAGAATAGGCCTTATTATTCCTACATGTTCCCATTCCCTTCGGATCTTACTACGTATTTTGCTTGTGTTTAATCTTTCCCGATTCGAAATCATAATCGATTTATTGGATTGGTTTCTCGATAGTGTTCGGTCAGAATCCCTTTTTGACTCTGCGCCATGGATTCCACTATTATTAGGGAGGAATAATGGAAAAATTCCTTCGTATTTATAGAGATAGGGGACATAATTCACATGGATATAGTAAGTCTCGCTTGGGCTGCTTTAATGGTAGTCTTTACATTTTCCCTTTCACTCGTAGTGTGGGGAAGAAGTGGGCTCTAGAAGTACTACTAATTGAGTTGAGGAATCAAACCATATCAATTGTTTTATAGATCGTTCTGCAACGCGTTTTGAACTATTTAAAATCAAAATCTCTGAATTTTGAATCCCATTGGACTCCAATGGAGTTATCTATGATATGAATCATACTCTTTCTCTCAAAGAGATATTTCAGTGATTCCCGTGTTTGTATTTCGAAAAGAAAGGGATTCCGATGATTGGAAATTTCTTCTAACCTAAAATTCTTCCGAAATTTTCTATTTCAATCAATGGAATGAGCTCTTACTATCTTTATAGATAGATACTGAGAAAGACTAGACTTTTTTTTATTTCTTTCCCTCTTTATTGTTCAAAGAAGAAGATGTTTTGTTAAGTGTATACGCACTTTCTATGAGA